TAAGATGAAAGGGCAACAATTTAAATTTTGGATTTTCGAATTGAGAGAGATATTGAGAGAGAGGAAGAATTCTTCCTATTTGTTAGATTCATGGATACAATTCAATTCAGTGGGATCTTTGATGGAAATTTTTTTCCACCAAGAACGTTTTCTAAAACTCTTTGACCCCCGAATTTGGAGTATCCTACTTTCACGCAATTCACGGGGTTCAACAAGCAATCGATATTTCACGATCAAGAGTGTAATACTCTGTCTAGTAGCGGCCCTTATCTATCGTATGAACAATCGAACTATGGTCGAAAGAAAAAATATCTATTTGAGGGGGCTTCTTCCTATATCTATGAATTCCATTGGACCCAGAAATGATACATTGGAAGAATCGGTTGGGTCGAATCTAAATAGGTTGATTGTTTTGCTCCTGTATCTTCGAAAAGGAAAGAAGAGCTCTGAGAGTTCTTTCCTGAATCCGAAAGGGAGTCCTTGGGTTCTCCCACTAACTCAAAAGTGTAGCATGCCTGAATCTAACTCGGGTTCGCGGTGGTGGAGGAACTGGATCGGAAAAAAGAGGGATTCTAGCCAACTGAAAGGATCTTCTGATCAATCCATAAATCATTTGGATTCCAATTTAGGATTCTAGCCAACTGAAAGGATCTTCTGATCAATCCATAAATCATTTGGATTCCATTTTGGATTCGATTACGAATGAGGATTCGGAATATCACACATTGATCAAGATGCAAGTACTAAAATCGATTCTTGGGGATCCTTCTCAAAGGAAAGAAATCGAACTGCAAAGGGAAGAAATCGAAGGATTACGAATGAGGATTCGGAATATCACACATTGATCAAGATGCAAGTACTAAAATCGATTCTTGGGGATCCTTCTCAAAGGAAAGAAATCGAACTGCAAAGGGAAGAAATCGAAGAATTTCTTGGGAATCCTACAAGATCGGTTCCTTCTTTTTTCTCTGAGACATTGTCAGAACTTCATCTGGCCTCGAATCCTACTGAGAGGTCCACTAGAGATCAGAAATTGTTGAAGAAAGAACAAGATCTTTCTTTTGTCCCTTGCAGGCGATCGGAAAATAAAGAACTGGTTAATATATTCAAGATAATTACGTATTTACCAAAGACTGTCTCAATTCATCCTATTTCATCAGATCCGGGGTGTGATAGGGTTCTGAAGGATGAACCGGATATGGACAGTTCGAATAAGATTTCATTCTTGAACAAAAATCCATTTTTTGATTTATTTCATCTATTCCATGACCGGAACAGGAGAGCATACACGTTACACCACGATTTTGAATCCGAAGAGAGATTTCAAGAAATGGCAGATCTATTCACTCTATCAATAACCGAGCCGGATCTGGTGTATCATAAGGGATTTGCCTTTTCTATTGATTCCTATGATTCCTCCGGATTGGATCAAAAACAAGAGGCCAGGGATGAATCGAAAAAGAAATCTTTATTGGTTCTACCTCCTATTTTTTATGAAGAGAATGAATCTTTTTCTCGAAGGATCCGAAAAAAATGGGCCCGGATCTCCTGCGGGAATGATTTGGAAGATCCAAAACCAAAAATAGTGGTATTTGTTAGCAACAACATAATGGAGGCAGTCTATCAATATAGATTGATCCGAAATCTGATTCAAATCCAATCTAGTACCTATGGGTCCATAAGAAATGTATTGAATCGATTCTTTTTCATGAATAGATCCGATGGCAACCTCGAATATGGAATTCAAAGGGATCAAATAGGAAAGGATACTCTGAATCATAGAACTAGAATGAAATATAGGATCAACCAACATTTATCGAATTTGAAAAAGCGTCAGAAGAAATGGTTTGATCCTCTTCTCTTCATTTCTCGAACCGAGAGATCCATGAATCGGGATCCTGATGCATATCGATACAAATGGTCGAATGGGAGCAAGAATTTCCAGGAACATTTGGAACATTTCGGTTCTGAGCAGAAGAGCCGTTTTCAAATAGTCTTCGATCGATTACGTATTAATCAATATTCGATTGATTGGTCTGAGGTTATCGACCAAAAAGATGCATATAAGTCACTTTTTGTATTTTTTGCTAAGCCACTTCGTTTCTTTTTATCTAAGTCATTTCGTTTTTTGTCTAAGCCACTTCGTTTCTTTTTGTCTAAGTCATTTCGTTTTTTCTGGTTTAGGTCATTTCGTTTTTTGTCTAAGCCACTTCGTTTCTTTTTGTCTAAGTCATTTCGTTTTTTCTGGGTGAGTTTCGGGAATATGCCCATTCCTAGGTCCGAGATCGACATCTATGAATTCAAAGGTCCGAATGATACACTCTGCAATCAGTTCTTAGAATCAATAGGTCTTCCAATTGTTGATTTAGGTCTTGAAATTGTTGATTGGAAAAAAAGGAAACCCTTCTTATTGCATGATCATGAGACTTCCCGAAAATCGGAATTCTTGATCAATGGAGGAACACCCTTTTTGTTCAATAAGATACCAAAGTCTATGATG